GAAATGAGATTCAATCTTTTACTGCAAATTTATAAGCCGTTTCTTTCACTCATATAACTATCTGGTTTTCTTCATCAACCCGCTAATAATGAAAAAAAAGAAAATATATATTCAACTCATGACACTTCCTTCCTAGAAAGAAAAGAAGTAGGCGGAAATTTATGTATTAACGAATCACACGTAGAGATATTGATAACACACATAGAGTTAATGGTATTTCATAACTAATTGATTGAGCAGCAGCTCGTAGACCACCTAAAAAAGAATATTTATTATTTGAGCCATATCCTGACATAAGAAGGCCGACAGGAGCAATACTTGAAATAGCAATCCATAAAAAAACACCGATACTGAGATCGGCTAGAACAAGGTGATAACCAAAAGGAATTACTAAATAACTTAATAAAATTGATATGACTGCTATAGATGGTCCAATACTGAATAAACGAGTATCTCCTCTAGATGGAAGAAGATTCTCTTTGAAAAGTAATTTTGTACCATCTGCTAGAGCTTGGAGAATTCCCAATGGTCCTGCGTATTCAGGACCAATACGTTGTTGTATACCCGCGGATATTTCTCTTTCTAACCAAACAATTACTAGTACACCTATTGTGATTCCTAATACAAGAGTAAAAATAGGGATAAGCATCCATATGATCCCATAGACCTCTTTTAAGGATTCCAATCTAGAAAAAGAATTGATAGCTTGTACTTCTGTTGTATCAATTATCATTTTAACGATCAACTTCTCCCATAATGATATCTATACTACCTAGTATCGTCATAATATCAGCCAATTTCATTCCTTTAACTAACTGAGGAAGAATTTGCAAATTAATAAACCCCGGGGGACGAATTTTATATCGCCAAGGAAAAACACCCTTATCTCCTATCAGAAAAATTCCCAATTCTCCCTTTGGTGCTTCGACTCTCGTATAAAGTTCTTGCTTCGACAATTCAAAAGTCGGAGAAGGTTTTTTACTAATGAATCGATAGTCAAACTCATTCCATACAGTATCTTTTACTCTATCAAAGCGGCGTATTTCTAAATTTTCATAGGGCCCTCCAGGAATTCCTTCTAGGGCCTGTTGAATAATTTTTATGGATTCTGTCATTTCACTGATTCGTACTAAATAACGAGCTAATGAATCCCCCTCTTTTTGCCATTGGACTTCCCAATCAAATTCGTCGTAACACTCATAATGATCAACTTTACGAAGATCCCATTGTATTCCGGAAGCTCGTAGCATTGGTCCCGACAAACCCCAATTTATTGCTTCCTCTCCACCAATAATACCTACTCCTTCAACTCGTTCTAAAAAAATGGGATTCCGTGTAATAAGCTTTTGATATTCAGCAATTCCTGTTAAAAAATAATCGCAAAAATCCAAACATTTATCTATCCAGCCATGAGGTAAATCAGCAGCGACTCCGCCAATACGAAAAAAATTGTGCATCATTCGCATACCGGTGGCAGCTTCGAATAGGTCATATATCAATTCTCTTTCTCGAAAAATATAGAAGAAGGGAGTCTGTGCCCCAATATCTGCCATAAAAGGGCCAAGCCATAACAAATGCGAAGCTATACGACTTAACTCCAACATAATGACTCTGATATAACTGGCCCTTTTAGGGACTTGAATATTGCCTAATTGCTCTGGCCCATTTACAGTTATTGCTTCTGTGAACATAGTAGCTAAATAATCCCAACGTGTTACATAAGGCAAATATTGTATAATTGTTCGATTTTCCGCAATTTTTTCCATACCTCTGTGTAAATAACCCAATATTGGTTCACAGTCAATAACATCTTCACCATCTAAAGTAACAATGAGTCGAAGAACACCATGCATTGATGGGTGGTGAGGTCCCATATTGACTATCATGAGGTCTCTTCTAGCTGGTACAGTCATAGGTTTTTCCTGATTCATTCTTCCATGAATTGCTGAAAGCGAAAAGAAGTTCATAAAACTTTAAGCGAATAATTAAAACTAACTCTTCAAATTAACGAGTTTTTCTTTCTCGAATACCCAACTGCCCTATTAATTCTTTATAACGCGGTCTATCTTTTTTTGACAAATAAGCCAGCAAGCGTTGACGTTTTCCCAGAATTTTCCGCAGACCTCTCTGAGATAGATAGTCTTTTTTGTGCAATTCCAAATGTGAAGTAAGTCTCCGTATCTTATTGGTGAAACTTATTACTTGAAATTCAACAGATCCTCTGTTTTCTTTGTTTTCTTCTTTTTCTTGCAAAATAATTGAAATAAATGAATTTTTTACCATAAAAGAATTTCACACTCCCCTTTTTACAGATATTTTTTTTATTGATCAGTAATAATAATGTCAGAAATTTTAATGTAGTATACACAATAATCATAATTTCTTTATATATTCCTTATTTTATCAATTAAATTAATTTAAAAAATATGATTGATAGAATAGAACAACAGAATATATAGGAAAATCAAAATTTTAAATCAGGGATACATATATATCCTTAACATACTCAAACGGCTCCCATTATTCGTATCAAACCAATAGCGATTCATACAAGCTAAATCTTCTAATCGATAATTAGGCCAAAAAAAGAATTTTAATTCATTTTTTTTTCTATCAAATTTTTTACTTTCATCCAAAAATTGACTCCAGTTTTTTATCTTGTTCTCCTTGCAAAATAATTGATTTTTATGTACAGCATTCTGATTCTTTAAATTCAAATTGAAACAAATTAGAATTCTCAATTCTCTACGACGTCTAGACGATAAAATTTTTTCAGGAACAAGCAAATCATAATTATTTTTGTTTCTATTTATTCTTTTATGTCTTGAAATGGATTCATCAAAATTATTCTTAGCAACGTTTTTGGGGTTTCGGTATATTTGATTACTCTGGTGCTTACTTTTATGAACCAATGAAATACCTATGATTTGATACATAAGAAACTGTCCGTCATTTTTTACAGATAGGCGGGCAGGTTCCATAATTAATATTCCCTTTTTCGTTAATTGTGTAAGATTTAAACGCCTCCTCATTATATCCAGATTCATTTCTTTCCTTTGAATATAGGATATAGTAATTTTTCTTACATTTATGAGGCTAACCAGGAGACCATATATCTGGATATTATTCATCATTTTTTGATTCAATTGATTCAAACGTCCAGTCCATCTTAATTGCAAAGGAAAATCTCTTTTAAGTAATATTTTTAGTTTTTCGATCGATTCTAAAAAATATTCTTCGATATTGTTTTGATTCTTTAATTCAAAATATTGTTTTGAATTTGATGGACTAAAATTTAAAAAATCCTCATTCTCCTCTTGCTTTCTCTTGATATTTTGATTTTCACTAAAATTTGGATTTCTATTCAAATTAAAAAGAAGTAAGTTGCTTGGGATAAACCAAGGTTTCTCTTTATATTTATGATAAAGTATCACAAACTCTGGAAATAAAAAATTTTTCGGATTCGATATGAGGCGATTTAAGATTAAGAATTTTTCATTCATTCCCATCCAATCAAAAGACATTTCCATCCAATCAAAAAAGACCTTTTTGTAATTGATTTCGGAATTTGAATCAATTGGAAGATAAAAAATATGAATTTTATCCCTTATTTTGTCCTTATTAGGTTCAACTTGAATATTTGTATTCAATTTCCAACTCAAATATTTTCTATCTGTATTTTTTTCCATATATATAATATCACTTTTTCCTAGATAATTCTTGATAGGAATATTCTTGAGTATGTTAAATTCTTTATTTATGATGGAATTTTCTTGTTTCTTATTTGTTTCTAATGATGATCTATAAATATAGGATTTCTTCTTAGTTTCAGAATGAATATATTTATATGATAAAAGATCATATCTATAGTTTTTGTGAAAATTATCCTCTTTATTTGGTAATAAATATACTTTCGAATTTGGTTTTTTTTTGTAATCAAATAATTGGTCCTTTTCATAGAAATACCATTTCATTAAATCCTTATTTTGAGACGTATGGCATTGATTTATTCCATTTCGCCATTTTTGTGGAACTAATCTAGACCATGTAATCTGAGATAAATCGTATTGATAATGACCTCTTAACCAGTTTTTCCATGGATTCATTCCATAATTTTGAAGTTTCTTATGTCTTATTTCGGAATCAAATATTCCTTGTCTTCCAAAAAAATCCTTGATTTCATTCTTAATAAAAAAAGATGGTCCATTATATTGAAGAATAGATCTTAACTTATTGAAGTTAATAACTTGGGTTTGTAATAATTTAAAAAATACATATTTTTGTGACAAGTAAGATAAATCAAAAAAAATATGTGACTTCCGCTTACTTTTTCTAAGATTATCAAAAGACTTTATAGTCATAGGCGAAATCAAATCAATTTTCTTTTGTTTTATTTTATTAATCCCTTCTTGATTTGTTTGATTGTTGTGAATGTATTTCTCAAGAATTTTTTTGGTTGATTCCATAAAAAGTTGTAGAGCTATTCTGCGCATATTAATGATACATAGAAATATATCTATGTATATTTTTTCAATGCAAAATTTAACTATTAATTGAATATTTTTTCTTTTTAATATTTTCCAAATTTTTGGGATTGATTCTCCATTATTCTTTTTATTTATTTTTTTTTTTTCTATTTGATTTCTAATTGTGTTTCTTCTATCAATTCTATGTTTTATTTCTTCTTCTGACTGTGAAAAATTTGTACAACCTGTAGATCTATTTTTACTAAATGATTCATTAATTATTTTATTGCTGATTATATAATCCTTTTCCGTTTGAGTTTCACTTGATTCATATATTTCTCTCGATGTAAATAATGGAATTTTCTTTCCTTTTAAAAGTTCTTTTATTTTTTTTTTTACAAACAAAAAGGCTTTTGCTTCTTTCTTTGTTATTTTTTTTAAAACTCTTCGAACTTTAAAATTGAATTTTCTGATTTCGACTTTATAGTCTATATCTTTTAAAATGGGTTCAAAAAAGGAAGGTGTTTTTCGAGG